ATGTCATAGTGTGACACTATATATATGACGAAATTTACCACATGTCAATGCAGAAAAAATATACATTAGCCCTCGTTTTAGGGGTTTTTCGAGATAGCTGTGTATATTAAGGGGGAGGGGGGTTTTTCCCAAAAAATGTATTGGCCTTTTTTTTTTTTTCCCAACCCGGGGGCACCTATATAATATAATTATGCCTATATATAGATCTTTGTGGTTAAGAAATCTTAGTTTTTCCCATTAATCAAATAATAACTCTTAATAGTATGAGGTTTAATAAAATGTCTTTATTAAATTTATATCAAATTATTCATATCTATGGATGGGGGTTAAACTGCTTAATGGGTCCTTTTGTGTAAGTACTGCCTTATCTTGATAGATAGAAGACCAGCGAATGATATAAGTAGCGAGGTTTTTGTGATATTATGTTGAGTACAGGACCAATTTAACTAAGTGTACCGGCCGCGCCCGACAGGGCGCCACCCGTTAAGGGCAGCCTGGAGGGTTAGTGATTGTCTCATCCCCCAAAAAAAACTGGGAGGCCTGGAAATCTTGAGACGATTAAGAGTAGAATGACAATCGAGGGAGCTAGAGGAATTTCAGGCTGACGCGAATGAGAGTGGGGGTAAACCGAGGGTGCCAAATGCGAGCATTTGAGCAAGATTAGGGGATTATTAGTTATCAGTACCACAAACCGTGCAAAGGGGGATATATTAGGGTATTGGTCGGTTCTCGCCAGCCGTGACCGTTAATGGACAGTCAATATAATTAATTATTAAGAGGAAGGGTGTGTCAGATCTGTTGTTTGGAATAAAATGGGGTAATTGAGTGGATTATTAGTAATGGCTTTGTGTAAATTAATAAAATAAGGGTTAAAAATTATATGTTATGGAATAGCTGTACCTTTATTAATGAGTACCATACACACATGTGTAATGAAATAGTTGATAGTCGATTAATGGGTATTATACATATATATACAATATATATAAATATGGACTAGCTTATATATAAATACAGTCAGATATCATATAAATATTAATAGATCATAATAATGGGGGTTAAAAATTATATATAGTGTATTAGTTGGACATTTACTAATGAGTATTAAACATAGTATGTAATGAAATAGTTGACAGTCGATTAATGAGTATTATACATAGTAGTATATATGTGTACATTAGATTTATGTGGGCTTAATAATATAGATGTATACCTGACTAGATTGGCCAAAATTGGTGACCGGCAAATGCTGGTCTATTTCAGGATGTAGTTTAAGCAGAATCTTGGCTTTGGGAGCCAAGGATGAGAGTTCAACCCCCTCCTTCCTGAGTGTGATTTGTTTTGGGGGGGAATTTCACCTCCAATCTTTGGTTTACAAGACCAATGCCTTGAATTTAGGCCACCAGAACATATTAAAGGTTGAGAATCTTATTTTCTCACCAGCCGGCAAGGGGGAGAAGGATAAGAAATAAGAGGAAGTAAATGACTGAGGCGATTTGTCCAATAATAATAAATGGTTGTTCTACTGGTTGGCCCCCGATTCATGTTAAAATAATTGTATCCGTGACTAATATTCAGAATAAGGTTTGAGTGATTGGGCGGAATGTGGCGCTTCGTTGTTTGGATGTGTGGAGTAGGGGCACTAACATAAGAATAAGGATTGAGAATAGAAGGGCGAGGACTCCTCCTAGTTTATTGGGGATGGAGCGTAGGATTGCGTAGGCAAATAGGAAGTACCATTCTGGTTTGATATGTGGTGGTGTGAGTAGGGGGTCGGCCGGGATGAAGTTTTCTGTGTCGCCTAGTAAATTTGGTGAGAATAGGACGAGGAGTGAAAGTAGAAATATGAGGATGAAGAAGCCTAGGAGGTCTTTGTAGGAAAAATATGGGTGGAATGGAATTTTATCTGTATTTGAGTTAAGGCCCGTGGGGTTATTAGAGCCTATTTCGTGGAGAAAAAGAAGGTGTAAGAGGGTAAGTGCGGTGATTAGGAAAGGAAATAAGAAGTGGAAGGCAAAGAATCGGGTGAGGGTGGCATTGTCTACTGAAAAGCCCCCTCAGATTCATTGAACTAAGATGTTGCCAATGTAGGGGAAGGCTGATAGGAGGTTTGTAATGACTGTTGCCCCTCAAAATGATATTTGTCCTCATGGGAGTACATAACCCACGAAGGCTGTGGCTATCAGTAGGAATAATAGGATGACTCCAATGTTTCATGTTTCTTTATTAAGATAAGATCCGTAGTAGAATCCTCGGGCGATGTGAAGATAGATGCAGATAAAGAAGAGTGAGGCTCCGTTGGCGTGAATATTGCGAATGAGTCAGCCGTAGTTGACGTCTCGGCAGATATGAACAACTGATGAGAAGGCGGATGAAATGTCCGGGGTGTAGTGTATGGCTAAGAAGAGGCCAGTAAGGATTTGAATAATAAGGCAAAGTCCCAGGAGTGAGCCATAGTTTCATCAAATTGAAATGTTGCTTGGGGCAGGGAGGTCAATGAGTGAGCTGTTAATAATTTTAAATAGTGGATGGGTTTTTCGAATATTTGTGGTCATTAGGTTCTTGTAGTTGAATAACAACGGTAGTTTTTCAGACTGTTAGTCTTAGTTAAAATCTAAGTAGGAATTTATGATTTATTTAGTATTTATTATAATGTTGGGTTTTATTATGGGTTTAGTAGCAGTGGCTTCAAATCCTTCCCCTTATTACGCTGCTCTTGGTTTAGTTATTTCTGCTGGCGTAGGGTGTGGTTTATTAGTGAGTTCTGGGAGTTCTTTTTTATCATTGGTTTTGTTTTTAATTTATTTGGGCGGGATATTAGTTGTATTTGCTTATACTGCGGCGCTTGTTGCAGAGCCTTATCCTGAGTCGTGAGGGGACTGGTCAGTACTCATTTATGTTTTATTTTATGTTGGGGTTTTAATATACATTAATAAGTATTTTGTGGGTGGTTGAGGGTGAGGGTGATTTGGTGGTGATGAGATTAATGGTTTGGAGGTGGTTCGTGGTGATTTTAGTGGTGTAGCTTTATTATATTCTTATGGGGGGTATCTATTAATGTTGAGCGGCTGAATGCTGCTTTTGGCCTTGTTTGTTGTGTTGGAGTTAACTCGTGGAGTTTCTTGGGGTACGTTGCGTGTGGTTTAAATTAGGATTAAGACGGCTAGGGTAAGTGTGAGGAAGAAGATTATAAAATAGATTTTAATAAAGCCTTGTTGTGGGAGTGTGAGGAGTTTAATTATGGTTGTTTGTTGGACTAGTTTATTTTTTGGTCCAGTCTTTTCATTTCATGTTAGGTCAATCAGGTGGGTGGAGATGGTTTGAGCTCAGTAAAGGTTAATTTTGGGGTAGAGGCGGTGAATAATTGGTGGAAAGTAGCCTAGCATGTTGGAGAAGTTGTGGGCAGGTATGGTTGGGTAGATTTTAAATTGATGTTTGGTGAGGTTAGTTAATTCTAACGCCAGGAGGAGGCCAATAATTGTTACTAGGAGGGCCGAGAGTTTAAGGGTTAGTGGTATTGTCAGAATTTGTGTTTTGGTGGGTGTTATGTTAGAGGTAATAAGGAGGCCAGCTAGGATACTTCCGTAGGCTAGGCGTTTGATCGGTTTTAATACTAGGGGGTTATTTTCATTGATGGGCATAAGGGGGATAAATCGTGGTGAATTTATTAATGTAAAGAAGACAAGTCGAAGGCTGTAAATGGCGGTGAAGGAAGTGGCTAGGAGGGTCAAGGTTAGGGCTCAGGCGTTTAGGTTAGATGTGTTTATGGTTTCAATGATGGCATCTTTTGAGAAGAAACCAGAAAGGAAGGGCATTCCTGTTAGGGCGAGACTGCCGACTGTGAGGGAGGATGCAGTGAACGGGAGTAGTTTGTGAAGGCCTCCTATTTTTCGGATGTCCTGTTCATTGTTCAGGCTATGAATAATAGAGCCGGAACAAAGAAAAAGTATAGCTTTGAAGAAGGCGTGGGTGCAAATATGGAGGAAGGCTAATTGGGGCTGATTTAGGCCGATAGTTACTATTATGAGGCCTAATTGGCTGGATGTGGAGAAGGCTACGATCTTTTTGATATCGTTTTGGGTAAGGGCACAGGTGGCTGTGAATAGAGTTGTTAATGCTCCCAAGCATAGGCAAGCTGATAAGATTAGTTGATTATCTTGAATCAGGGGATGAAGTCGGATTAGGAGAAATACACCGGCTACGACTATTGTGCTGGAGTGAAGTAGGGCGGAGACTGGCGTAGGCCCCTCCATGGCTGAGGGCAGCCATGGATGGAGGCCGAATTGTGCTGATTTCCCAGCAGCAGCTAGTACTAGGCCTAGAAGGGGTAAAGTTAGGTCTATATTTTTAGATAAAATGAATATTTGTTGGGTTTCTCATGAATTAAGGTTTATGGCTAGTCATGCCATACTTAAGATTAGTCCGATGTCCCCAATTCGGTTATAAATTACTGCTTGTAGGGCTGCGGTGTTGGCATCTGCTCGGCTGTATCATCAGCCGATTAGGAGGAAGGACATAATGCCTACTCCTTCTCAGCCAATAAATAGTTGAAAGAGGTTGTTAGCGGTAATAAGAATAATTATTGTTATGAGAAAAAGGAGGAGATATTTAAAGAAGCGATTGAAGTTTGGGTCTGTGTGTATATATCAGAGTGCGAATTCTAGAATAGATCATGTGACGTAGAGGGCTACGGGTGTAAAAATGATAGAGTAGAGATCAAATTTGAAGCTCATATTAATATTTATTGGCCCTAAGTTGATTCAGTTTCAATTAGTTGTGATGGATTCTATTCCTTGGTCTAGGAATAAGAATAAGGGGACTAGGCTAATAAAGAATGAGAGTTTAACGGCTGTTTTGACGTGAGTGGACGCTCAGTTGTGGTTAACAGGTCCTTGTGGTGTGGTAATAGATGTAAATAAGGGGTAGAGAAGGATAGTAAAAATTAGTAAGAATGAAGAGTTAAAGATAATTGAGTTCATGGCTATTGCTTGGAGTTGCACCAAGAGTTTTTGGTTCCTAAGACCAATAGATGGCTATTATCTTTCAAAAGCTTAAGTGAGCCGCGGAGTCGAACCGCGAATAGAAAGAATTAGCAGTTCTTTTTGTCCCTGACCTCTCTTGGTGAATAAAAAGATTTCAACTTTTATTTTTAGAATCACAATCTAACGTTTTAATTAAACTATAAACACAAAATGTTCATCCTAAGATGAGTTCTGGTTTGGTGATGATAAGAATTGTGGGGATGAGGTGAAGATACATGAGTAGGTGTTCTCGTGTGTAAGAGGGTGTTAAGAAAAGTAGGTGTTGAGGTGTAGGGCCCCGTTGTGTTATTAAAAATATATATAATGAGTAGGATGCTGTTAATAGGACGCCTGTGCCGGTTAAAATAATAGTTCAGTTTGATCATTTAAACAGGGAGGAAATGATGAGTAGTTCTCCCATGAGGTTAGGACTGGGCGGCAGGGCAAGGTTGGCTAAGTTAGCCAGAAATCAGGATGTTCCTATAAGTGGAAGAATAATTTGAGTGCCTCGAGCTAGTAGTAGTGTTCGGCTATGAATGCGTTCATAATTAGTGTTGGCCAGACAGAAGAGTATTGATGAAATTAACCCATGGGCGATTATAAGGACTGTGGCGCCCGCGAAGCTTCATGGGGTTTGAATAAGGATGGCTGCTGCTACAAGGCCTATGTGACTGACTGAGGAGTAGGCAATTAACGATTTAAGATCTGTTTGTCGTAAACAAATGGAGCTAGTTATGACAATGCCTCAGATTGCTAGAATTAGGAACGGGTAGGCTATCTCTTTTGTGAGGGGGTTGAGTATGACAATGATTCGTATCATGCCGTAGCCTCCTAGTTTAAGGAGGACTGCAGCTAGGATTATGGAACCGGCAATTGGGGCTTCTACGTGTGCTTTAGGCAATCATAGATGGACCCCGTATAGGGGTATTTTAACTAAAAAAGCAATTAAGCAGGCAGTTCATCAAAATTTACTAGCCCAGGAGTGGAGGCTGATGGTGTTTGGGTATTGTAGGATAAGTATTGATAGGGTACCTAGGTCTTTTTGTAAAATGAGTAAGGCAATTAATAAGGGCAAGGAGCCTGCAAGGGTGTAGAATAAAAAGTAGATACCAGCATTAAGGCGCTCGGTTTGATTTCCTCATCGGGTGATGATGATAAGAGTAGGAATAAGTGTTGCTTCAAACATAATATAAAACAGGATTATTTCTGTTGCGCTGAATGCCAGAATGAGGAGAGCTTGTAGGGTGATGAGTAGGGAGATATAGATTTGTTGCCGTTTGTAGGGCTCGGAGGATAAATGTTTGAGGCTGGCTAGAAGTATAAGTGGGAGGAGTCAGCAGGTAAGTGTGAGCAGGGGGGCTGAAAGGGGGTCGATGCCGAGAAAGAGGTTTGAGTAGTTTCAGCCTATCTCAAAGTCTCATTTAAATCAAATTAGACTTAGTGAGGCAATTAAAAGGCTGTTTGAGATAGTAGAAGTTCACATTCATTTTTTGGGTGAAATTCATGAAATTGGGAATAGAAGGAGGGTGGGAATAAGAATTTTTAACATTGTAGAAGGTTGAGGTTGTTAAGGTGATCAGTTCCGTGAGTGCGGGTGGCGGCTACAAGAAGGGCTAGGCCTGAGCTTGCTTCGCAGGCTGAGAATGTTAATAAAATTATTGGTGCTAAGGAGAGGGAGGGCGAGCTTACTATTATAGATCAGATAGCGATTGCAAGGAAGAGGGAAAGTATTATTCCTTCAAGGCAAATTAGGGCAGATAAGAGATGAGAGCGATTGAAAGCTAGTCCTGTCAGACCGAGAATAAATGCTGAGGTAATTGTGAAGTAAATAGGAGTCATAAGGCACTTATGGGTTTTCACCATAATTTATTAAGTCGAAATTAATGGTCTTTTTTGGACTAAGTACCTATTCTGCTCATTCAAGGCCACCTTGGAGTCATTCATAGACTAGGCCTAATGTAAGTAGAATAATAATGATAGAGGCTCAAAGGGCTGTAATAAGTGGGGAACAGAGTTGGTCCCCTCATGGGAGGGGGAGAAGTAAGGCAATTTCTAAGTCGAACAGTAGAAAGAGGATTGCTACTAGGAAAAATCGGAGGGAGAAGGGGAGGCGTGCAGACCCTAAGGGGTCAAATCCACATTCGTAAGGTGATAGTTTTTCACTGTCTGGGTTAAGAGCGGGCAGTCAGAATGCGATGAATGCTAGGATTAGGGAAATGAGGGCGGGGATGGCGATAGATAATGTAATGAGATTCATTACTTCTCCTTGGAGTCTAACCAAGATTGAATGATTGGAAGTCATTTGTACTAGTTTATACTAGAAAAGTATTATGAGCCTCATCAATAAATTGATACATATAGGAATAGTCATACTACGTCGACGAAGTGTCAATATCATGCGGCGGCTTCAAAGCCAAAGTGGTGTTCTGATGTAAAATGGAAGAGGATTTGGCGTAGCAGGCAGACTATAAGAAATGTTGAGCCAATAATAACATGGAGGCCGTGAAAGCCTGTTGCCACGAAGAAGGTTGTTCCGTAAACCCCATCGGCAATAGTAAATGGGGCTTCGTAATATTCTATGGCTTGAAGAGCTGTAAAGTAAAAACCTAGTATGACTGTGAGTGTGAGGGCTTGAATGGCTTCTTTTCGGTTACCTTCTATGATGCTGTGGTGGGCCCAGGTGACTGTCACTCCTGAGGCTAAGAGTACGGCGGTGTTAAGTAGAGGGACTTCAAAAGGGTCTAGGGGATTAATTCCTGTGGGAGGTCAGCAGCCGCCCAGTTCGGGGGTTGGGGCCAGGCTAGAGTGATAAAATGCTCAGAAAAACCCAAGAAAGAAGAATACTTCTGATGTAATAAAGAGGATTATTCCGTAGCGCAGTCCTTTCTGGACCGGTGGGGTGTGATGGCCTTGGAATGTTCCTTCTCGAATAATATCTCGTCATCACTGAACTACTGTAAGAGTGAGAAGGATTAGTCCTAGAAGGAGGAGTGTTATGGTGTGGAAATGAAATCAAATGGCTAGGCCTGAGGTTAATAGGAGAGCGGCGATGGCTCCTGTTAAGGGTCATGGGCTTGGGTCAACTATGTGATATGCGTGTGCTTGGTGGGCCATTATTAGACGTTTTCTTGTAGATAAAGGCTTAGGAGTAATACAAATACGTAGGCTTGAATTATAGCTACGGCCACCTCTAAAAGGGTAAGAAGGAGTAATACAATAGAAGTTAAGACTGCTACTGTAGGCATAGTAGAGATGAGGACAAAGGCTGCGGTTGCAATTAATTGTATTAGTAGATGGCCTGCTGTGAGGTTGGCTGTAAGTCGGACCCCTAGGGCAAGAGGGCGAATAAATAGGCTAATAGTTTCGATAATAATGAGAACTGGGATTAGAGGGGTGGGTGTACCTTCTGGTAGAAGATGTCCTAGGGCAATAGTGGGTTGGTTTAACATGCCGATTAAGACTGTTGTTAGTCAGAGGGGAAGGGCAAAAGCTATGTTTAACGAGAGTTGTGTTGTTGGGGTAAATGTGTAGGGGAGAAGTCCTAGAAGATTGATAGTAATTAAGAAAAGTATAAGGGCTGTGAGAATAATGGCTCATTTATGTCCTCCAAGATTAAGTGGTTGAAGAAGTTGGTGAGTAAATCGATTAATAAATCATGTTTGCAGGGTGATCAGGCGGTTATTAAGTCACCGGTTGGAGGGGGTTTGGAAGATTACTGCTGGTATAACAATTGCTAGTACAATTAAGGGCAGGCCTATAAGTGAAGGGCTCAAAAATTGGTCAAAGAAGTTTAGGATCATGGTCAGTTTCAGGGCTCTGGTTTTTGTTTTTTAACATTTTTAGGGGCGGGGCTGTAGTTAAATAAGTGAGATGTCAGTTTGTGTGGTAAGACAACCAAGAAAAACAATCAGGAAAATAAAAAGATTAAGAATCACGGGTTGAGGTTGAGTTGAGGCATATCACTAAGGGTGGTTGGGAATCACCAATATTTAGCTTAAAAGGCTAATGCTGGACCCTGTTAGCTTCTTAATGAAACTTCTTCTAGCATTAATGAAGATCAATTCTCAAAGTGTTCAAGAGGCACTGCTTCAACTACAATTGGCATAAAGCTGTGATTAGCGCCACAAATTTCTGAACATTGTCCATAATAGACGCCAGGTCGTGAGATAATAAAGGCGGCCTGGTTTAAGCGTCCTGGGACTGCATCTATTTTTACTCCGAGTGCTGGAATTGTTCAGGCGTGTAAGACATCTTCTGCGGTTACTAGGACTCGGATGGGGGACTCTATAGGAACAACCATGCGATGGTCTGTCTCTAGAAGTCGAAATTGTCCAGGGCCTAGGTCTTCGGTTTGGATCATGTAGGAGTCAAACTCTAAGTTTTCATAATCTGTGTATTCATAGCTTCAATACCATTGATGGCCTAATGCTTTGATTGTAATGTGGGGGTCATTAATTTCGTCTATTAGATACAAAATCCGTAATGATGGAAGTGCGATTATAATAAGGATGATAGCTGGTAGGATGGTTCATACAATTTCAATTTCTTGTGAGTCTAAAATATATTTATTAGTCAGTTTAGTAGTTACTATTGCAACAATAATATAGAGAACCAATGTGCTAATAAGAAAAACAATTATTAATGTGTGGTCGTGGAAGTGAAGAAGTTCTTCTATGATTGGGGAGGCTGCGTCTTGAAATCCTAATTGTGATGGGTGTGCCATTATTTCAAGATTCGTGGGGGTTCCACCCACAATTTCACCTTGACAAGGTGATGTAATTAATTTACTAGAGTCTCAAGAAAGTGACAGAGTGGTGATGTGGTTGGCTTGAAACCGATTTATGGGGGTTCAATTCCTTCCTTTCTTGTTTAATAAGTAGGTTGTTGAACTTGAACGAAAGCTGGTTCTTCATAGGTGTGATAGGGAGGGGGGCAGCCATGAAGTCATTCTACGTTAGTGTTAGAGAGTTCAATGGATAATACTTCACGTTTTGAGGCGAATGCTTCTCAGATAATAAATAATAAAATAATGACAGCAACTAATGAGATTAGAGATCCAATAGAGGAAACTACATTTCAGAGGGTATATGCATCTGGGTAGTCGGAGTAGCGTCGGGGCATGCCTGCTAGGCCTAAGAAATGTTGGGGAAAAAAGGTTAAATTTACTCCAATAAATATAATTGAGAATTGAATTTTTGCTCATGTGGAGTGAAGTGTATAGCCTGTGAAGAGCGGGAATCAATGGACAAAGCCTGCTATAATAGCGAATACTGCTCCCATTGAGAGAACATAATGGAAATGGGCTACAACATAGTAGGTGTCATGAAGGACAATGTCAAGTGAAGAATTAGCTAGTACAATTCCTGTTAGGCCTCCGACTGTGAATAAGAAAATAAAGCCTAGTGCTCAGAGTAGTGGTGTTTCTCATTTAATGGAGCCACCATGAAGGGTGGCTAGTCAACTAAAGACTTTAACACCTGTTGGAATGGCAATGATCATTGTGGCCGATGTAAAGTATGCTCGTGTATCTACGTCCATCCCTACTGTGAATATGTGATGTGCCCAGACGATGAAGCCTAAAAGACCGATAGCTATTATTGCTCAGACTATGCCTATATAACCAAATGGCTCTTTTTTGCCTGAATAATAAGCTACTACATGTGAGATTATCCCGAATCCGGGCAGAATCAAAATGTACACCTCAGGGTGTCCGAAGAATCAGAATAAATGTTGATAGAGAATGGGGTCTCCTCCTCCAGCGGGGTCAAAGAAAGTCGTGTTAAGATTGCGGTCCGTGAGAAGTATAGTGATGCCAGCTGCTAGAACTGGGAGGGCTATAAGAAGTAAAACAGTTGTAACAAGGATTGATCAAACGAATAGGGGTGTTTGGTATTGAGAGATCGCTGGTGGTTTTATGTTAATAATTGTGGTAATGAAGTTAATGGAGGCTAGAATAGAAGAGACACCTGCCAAATGAAGGGAGAAAATTGTTAAGTCTACGGAGGCCCCGGCGTGGGCTAGGTTTCCTGCCAGAGGGGGGTAGACTGTTCAACCTGTCCCGGCTCCGGCTTCCACCCCAGCGGAGGCCAGGAGGAGGAGAAAAGAGGGGGGTAAAAGTCAGAAACTTATATTATTTATGCGGGGGAAGGCCATATCTGGTGAGCCAATTATTAAAGGGACGAGTCAGTTGCCAAATCCGCCGATCATAATTGGTATGACCATAAAAAAGATTATTACAAAGGCGTGGGCTGTAACGATGACATTATAAATCTGATCGTCACCTAGGAGGGTCCCGGGTTGACTTAGTTCTGCTCGGATTAGGAGGCTTAGGCCAGTTCCGACCATTCCTGCTCAGGCGCCAAAAATTAGATAGAGGGTGCCGATATCTTTGTGATTAGTAGAGAATAATCAACGATTAATTGCCACAGGTAAGATGGCTGAGAGTTAAGCGGCGGCCTGTAGTTCCGTGAAGAGAGGTTAGAGTCCTTTTCTTACCAAGTCCCGTAGTAAAGTTTACACAAGATTGCAAATCCTGAGACGGAGATGAAAGCTCTCCCGGGGCTTCTCCCGCCTTTTACCCTACGGCGGGAGAAGCCTAGATAAAAGTTCGCTGGATTGAACGCTTAGCTGTTAATTAAGATGTTGCAGGATCAAGGCCTGTTTATCTAGAAGATTTTAGTTTAATTAAAACATCTGGGTTGCATTCAGAGGATGTGAGATAGAGTCTTGCAAGTCTTATCAGAAGTTAAGAGATTTTAACTCTTACTGAAAGCTTTGAAGGCTTTTGGTCTTGTTAACCTAAATTTCTTACGCGAATATTATTAGTAGTGTAGGGGTGAGGGGCAGGAGAAGGATGGAGAGTGAAGTAGTGATTGTGAGTAAAGTGTTTATTTGTGTGGTTTTTGCCTGTCAGGAGGAGAATAAGAAGATAGGGGTGGGGGAGATGGTGAGGGTTATTATGTAACAGAGACGTAGGTAAAAAAATAAGCTGAGGAGGGTTGCTAGGGCTATAATAGTGGCCGGGATTAGGAGGTCCTGTTTGGCTATCTCTTGTAAGATAAGTCATTTTGGTATAAATCCTGAGAGTGGAGGTAAGCCCCCTAATGAGAGTAGAGTCAGTAGTGTTATAATTGAGAGTAGTGGGGATTTAGTGGCTGACACAGAGATTGAGTTGATTTTTGTTGAATTAAGGGTATTAAATAAGAGGAATATTGAGGTTGTTATGATAATGTAGAGGGTAAGGTTTAATAGGGCCAGGTTGGGGGCGAAGTGGATAATGGTAATTATTCATCCTAGGTGTGCAATTGATGAGTATGCTAGGATTTTTCGTAATTGTGTTTGGTTGAGGCCACTTCAGCCTCCAACGACAATGGAGGTAATTCCTAGGGCTATAAGGATATTTGGGTTAAGAAGTGGGTAAAGTTGAAGGAGGATAGCAAAGGGGGCAAGTTTTTGTCATGTGGAGAGGATGAGTCCGGTGGTCAGGTTTAGTCCTTGGAGGACTTCTGGTAGTCAGAAGTGTATAGGGGCTAGGCCAATTTTTAAGGCTAGGGCTAATGTGATGAGTGTGGCGGAGGTTGGTGAAAGTATGTTGGTGATGTTTCATTGTCCTGTTATTCAGGCGTTTGTTGTACCTGCGAATAGGAGAAGTGCGGAGGCTGTTGCTTGTGTAAGAAAATATTTGGTGGTGGCTTCTACTGCACGTGGGTGTTGTTGATGAATTATTAGGGGGATAATAGCTATGGTATTAATTTCTAATCCTATTCAAATTAAAAGTCAATGGGACCCTATAAATGTAATTGTAGTGCCTAGGCCTAGGCTTAAAAGGAGGAGGGACAGTACGAGGGGGTTCATTAGTAGAGGAAGGATTTTAACCAACATGGTAGGGGTATGGGCCCAAAAGCTTGATTAGCTGACTTTACTTTAGGAGATAGTATAATTGGAAGTACATAGAGTTTTGATCTCTATAGAGTAGGTTCGAAGCCTACTTTTCTAAGGAAGTGGAATGATTTTAACACTCATGTTTCACTCTATCAAAGTGATCCTTTAATTCAGGCACGCTTCCTTAGGTAAGTGGGGGGAGACTTGCTAGGGAGGTTGGTAGTGTAATGTGTCATAAAATAAGGGCCAATGTGAGTGGTAGGAAGTTTTTTCATACTAGATGTATGAGTTGGTCGTAGCGGAATCGTGGGTAGGAGGCGCGAATTCATAGGAATAGGAGTGTTAATATGGTTGCTTTAATTATAAGGCTGAGTGTTGAAATTTGTGGTAGGAGGGGGTTGTAGGAGGTACCTATGAAGAGGATGACGGATAATGTGTTTATTATTAGGATATTTGAATATTCGGCTAGAAAAAATAAGGCAAATGGTCCTCCTGCATATTCAATGTTAAATCCGGAGACTAGTTCTGATTCCCCTTCGGTAAGATCGAAGGGGGCACGGTTAGTTTCTGCTAGTGTTGAGATGTACCATATTATGGCTAATGGTCAGGCGGGGATGAGAAGTCATACTGTTTCCTGGGCAAAGTTAAATGTGTGTAGTGTGAAGCCTCCGGTTATAATCACTAGGGAGAGTAGGATTAGGCCGAGGGTAACTTCGTATGAAATAGTTTGTGCTACAGCACGTAGGGCCCCTATTAGGGCATATTTAGAATTTGAGGCTCAGCCAGAGCCTAGGATGGTATAGACGGTTAGGCTGGAGATGGCTAGGATAAATAGTAGGCCTAGGTTGAGGTTTAGGATAGAATGTGGTAAGGGCAGAGGCATTCATATAAGGAGGGCCAGGGTTAAGGCTGTGGTGGGGGTGATTAGAAAGAGAAAATGAGAGGAGTGAGATGGGCGTACTGGTTCTTTAGTAAACAGTTTTAGTCCATCAGCGATTGGTTGGAGAAGGCCGTAAGGTCCAACCACGTTAGGCCCCTTGCGAAGTTGTATGTAGCCTAGAATTTTCCGTTCTACCAGGGTAAGGAATGCTGTGGCTAGTAATACTGGGATAATATAGGTTAGAGGGTGAATTACTTGAGTAATAATAATTTTTAACATGGTTAAGGAGAGGAATTGAACCTCTGGATCAAAGAGTTTAGGTCTTTTGCAATTACCAGGCTCTGCCACCTTAACTAACTATAATCTTTAGTAGAAGGTTAACCCCCCTTTGCTGTTTAAGTTGATTACAACAGATGGGGGAGAAGCGTGCCTATGGCATGGGCTTCATTCTCCCGGTCCTTTCGTACTAGGGAAAATATCTTCATAGATAGAAACTGACCTGGATTACTCCGGTCTGAACTCAGATCACGTAGGACTATTAATCGTTGAACAAACGAACCCTTAATAGCGGTTGCACCATTAGGATGTCCTGATCCAACATCGAGGTCGTAAACCCTTTCGGCGATATGGACTCTTAGAAAGGATTGCGCTGTTATCCCTAGGGTAACTTGGTTCATTGATCAGGGTATAATCCTGGGTCATTATTCGTTAGATATTCTATTGATCAGAACTGTTGTTCTGATTTTTAAGTAAAAATACTCAATCGATAAGGAGGTTTTCTTTTACTCCTTGGTCGCCCCAACCGAAAACATTAAGTTAGATTACTATTAGGGTGGGTTAAGTCTTTAGATTAGTTGGTAAGTAAGATAGTAACTTAAGTGTTTAAAGCTCCATAGGGTCTTCTCGTCTTATGGTTTTATCCCCGCTTCTGCACGGGGAGATCAATTTCATTGATTAGAAAATAGAGACAGGTAAACTCTCGTGATGCCTTTCATACAGGTCTTCAATTAAAAGACAAGTGATTACGCTACCTTCGCACGGTCATAATACCGCGGCCGTTAAACAATGTCACAGGGCAGGCGGGACCTCTTATACAGGGCTTGCAAGAGGCGATGTTTTTGGTAAACAGGCGGAGTTTGTGTTTGCCGAGTTCCTTTATTTTCTTTTAATCTTTCCTATGAACACTCCTGTGTAGGGTTAACGATATAATAAATGTGTTTTTCTAGTTTACTATTTTTAATATTATGACCTCAGGTTGGTGTCGGTTAATAATCAGTGATTGGATTCTTTCTGACTTACACGGGTGTTTTGGAGAGGTTAGTCCTCTAATTACTCATTTTAGTATAAGTTCTTTTATCAATTAAAGATAAAAAAACCCAATATTGGTTAGGGGATTTGGAAGAATATATTGGGATTATTGGTTGGTTTAGGGCTGGAGCTATGACGCTTGCTGATCAGATGGCTGCTTTTAGGCCTACTGAGGTGGGGTCCTTTGATAATATGATCCTTATCCTCCTAATAAAGTTGTTTCTTAATTCAAAAGAGTTGTACCTCTTTGGAATAACTAATAATTATTACAAGCTATCTTATGGAGACAATCTTGTTTGATTAGGTGAATAATTATTGCAGAATTTAAGTTCTTTTTTTGGGTAACCAGCTATCACTAGGCTCGGTAGGCTTGTCACCTCTACTTGGGAGTCTTCCCACTCTTTTGCCACAGAGATGGGTTGGCTCTAGTACGCTGCTCCGAAGTAGCTCGTCTAGTTTCGGGAAGGTGGACTTAAGGTCTTTTTGCCCACTTGTTCTTACTAAATCATGATGCAAAAGGTACAGGGGTGAATCTTTGCTTTTTATTACTTTAATGATTTGTTTCAGTTCTTTTTCAGCTTTCCCTTGCGGTACTTTTTCTATAGCGCTAAGTATTTCTGTTCTATCGCCTATACTGGGATTGTGAAAATGTTTTAAGTACGAAATATTAATATATTTTATTAGTAATATTGAAGCTAATTAATGGTGGTTAGGCTAGTTTTAAGGTTCAAGATAACTCGAGTTGCACGGGTATTTCCTCGGTGTAAGGGAGGTGCTTTACTAATTTAGCTATATTTTGATTATTCCAAGTGCACTTTCCAGTACACTTACCATGTTACGACTTGCCTCCTCTTGAGATAAAAAGTTATTTATAAAATAGGGTGATGTAAGTTGAGGAGAGTGACGGGCGGTGTGTGCGCGCCTCAGAGCCGGTTTCAGAAAAATATCCTAAGTTTTTCTTACTGCTAAATCCACCTTATAAGTGATTTTTCATTTTACTGTCCGTATTTTCTTTAGAGAAAATGTAGCCCATTTCTTTCCACTTCATTCGCTACACCTCGACCTGACGTTTTGGAGGAAGTCCATTATGCTTACTTCTGTGCCCTCATGGGGTTAGCTGACGACGGCGGTATATAGGCGGTAAAAGCAAGGAGTGGTAAGGTTTAACGTGGATTATCGGTTATAGAACAGGCTCCTCTAGGGGGGTCTGGGGCACCGCCAAGTCCTTTGGGTTTTAAGCTAGCGCTTGTAGTACTCAGGCGGACTTAAACAAAGTAAGTGGTAGTAAAGGTCTATTTATGGTTAAGCATAGTAGGGTATCTAATCCTAGTTTGTGTCTTAACTGTCGTGAGGTCAAAAGCTCTAGTTAGTTAAAGTTACTTTCGTCAGTGTATTACTCCTTTTATAGGTGCGTATGACAGCTTTATAAGGTTATAACTCTAGTACTTTTTAGAAACTTTTAATCACCCTTTACGCCGTGAAGTATTAATGTGAGTTACTCGTATAACCGCGGTGGCTGGCACGAGATTAACCAACTCTTTTAACTTTAACTGATTCAAGCTTGCGCTTATTGTTCAATGTCTATCACTGCTGAATTCCCTTGGGGGTGTGGTTAAGCGAGGTGTCATGGGTTATACACACTGTATATGCCTGATACCAGCTCCTAAACAAATAAGGGCATGATTAGGGCGTTCTCACTGGAGTGCTGAAACTTGCATGTGTAAATTTGGTTAAAATTAATACTGAGGCCAGGACCAAACCTTCAGTGCTTGTGAAAGTTTTTAAATTTTATCTTAGCATTTTCAGTGCTATGCTTTACGTTAAGCTACACTAGC